GGGTGGTACCAACTAAATCGAGTGCTATCTCCCATTTATCTCTTATTGAATTAACTGATCAACTTGCTATCGGACATTTATTTTCGATTTGGTATTATTCCAAAAAGGATTTCGACATATTTCACTTTATTATAATTATGAGAATCAATCCTACTACTTCTAGCCCTGCGGTTTCCACACTTGAAGAAAAAAAACTAGGGCGTATCGCTCAAATTATTGGCCCAGTACTGGATGTCGTTTTTCCCCCGGGCAAAATGCCTAATATTTATAACGCTTTGGTAGTTAAGGGTCGAGATACTGTCGGTCAACAAATTAATGTGACTTGCGAGGTACAACAATTATTAGGAAATAATCGAGTTAGAGCTGTAGCTATGAGTGCTACAGATGGGCTGATGAGAGGAATGGAAGTGATTGACACGGGAGCTCCTCTAAGTGTTCCAGTCGGCGGAGCTACTCTCGGTCGAATCTTCAACGTTCTTGGAGAGCCTGTTGATAATTTAGGTCCTGTAGATACTCGCACAACATCTCCTATTCATAGATCTGCGCCCGCCTTTATACAGTTAGATACGAAATTATCAATCTTTGAAACAGGTATTAAGGTGGTAGATCTTTTAGCTCCTTATCGCCGTGGAGGAAAAATCGGACTATTTGGGGGAGCTGGAGTAGGTAAAACAGTACTCATCATGGAATTGATCAACAACATTGCCAAAGCTCATGGAGGCGTATCCGTATTTGGCGGAGTAGGAGAACGTACTCGTGAAGGAAATGATCTTTACATGGAAATGAAAGAATCCGGAGTAATTAATGAAAAAAATCTTGCAGAATCAAAAGTAGCTTTAGTCTATGGTCAAATGAATGAACCGCCGGGAGCTCGTATGAGAGTTGGTTTGACTGCCCTAACTATGGCAGAATATTTCCGGGATGTTAATGAACAAGATGTGCTTCTATTCATCGACAATATCTTTCGTTTTGTCCAAGCAGGATCAGAAGTATCCGCATTATTAGGGAGAATGCCTTCTGCAGTGGGTTATCAACCTACCCTTAGTACAGAAATGGGTTCTTTGCAAGAAAGAATTACTTCTACCAAAGAGGGATCTATAACTTCGATCCAAGCAGTTTATGTACCTGCGGACGATTTGACAGACCCTGCTCCTGCCACTACATTTGCACATTTAGATGCTACTACCGTACTATCAAGAGGATTAGCTGCCAAGGGTATTTATCCAGCAGTAGATCCTTTAGATTCAACGTCAACTATGTTACAACCTCGGATCGTTGGTGAGGAACATTATGAAACTGCGCAAAGAGTTAAGCAAACTTCACAACGTTACAAAGAACTTCAGGACATTATAGCTATTCTTGGGTTGGATGAATTATCCGAGGAGGATCGTTTAACTGTAGCAAGAGCACGAAAAATTGAGCGTTTCTTATCACAACCCTTCTTCGTGGCAGAAGTATTTACTGGTTCTCCAGGAAAATATGTTGGTCTTGCAGAAACAATTAGGGGGTTTCAACTGATCCTTTCCGGAGAATTAGATGGTCTGCCCGAGCAGGCTTTTTATTTGGTGGGTAACATCGATGAAGCTACCGCGAAAGCTATGAACTTAGAAGTGGAGAGCAATTTGAAGAAATGACCTTAAATCTTTGTGTACTGACTCCTAATCGAATTATTTGGGATTCAGAAGTGAAAGAAATCATTTTATCTACAAATAGTGGCCAAATTGGTGTATTACCAAACCACGCCCCTATTGCCACGGCTGTAGATATAGGTCTTTTGAGAATACGCCTCAACGACCAATGGTTAACGGTGGCTCTGATGGGTGGTTTTGCTAGAATAGGGAATAATGAGATCACCATTTTAGGAAATGATGCGGAGATGAGTACTGACATTGATCCGCAAGAAGCTCAACAAACTCTTAAAATAGCTGAAGCTAACTTGAGTAGAGCTGAGGGTAAGAGACAAGTGATTGAAGCGAATCTAGCTCTCAGACGAGCTAGGACACGAGTAGAGGCTGTCAATGTTATTTCCTACTAGTCAATACATCAAAATAATCAAAAGAAGTTTTTTAGAAGTTATTTATTATACACCACATTTAGATTCTGCCAATTGAAGACAATCAAGTCTAATCTGATACAACGAAAAAAGGAGGATGGGTAGAAAAACTTATTAGATACCGGAGTCAATGCAATGGTATCTAATAAGTTCTACCTACTATTGGATTTGAACCAATGACTCCTGCCGTATGAAAGCAATACTCTAACCACTGAGTTAAGTAGGTAATTTATCACCGCAAAAGAAGACCCATCACCTCGGGGATTATAGATAGAATATTATTTCTAAGCAATACCAATCTGTTAACAGTAAGCGGATCAAAGAGTTATCATGTGAGATTAGGGAATATCCATCTTGACAAGAAATTATCTATATGTTAAGATATCTATGACAAGGGCTATAGCTCAGTTAGGTAGAGCACCTCGTTTACACGTGCGCCAATGCTTT